TTTGATTTTAGTTCAAAATGATCAATATGTAGAATCTGAACAAGTGATTGCTGAGATTCGTGCCGGAACGTCTACTTTTCATTTTAAAGAGAGGGTTCGAAAACATATTTATTCTGAATCAGAGGGAGAAATGCACTGGAGTACCGATGTCTACCATGCACCTGAATATACATATAGTAATGTTCATCTATTACCAAAAACAAGTCATTTATGGATATTAGCCGGGGGTCCGTGCAGATCTAGTATAGTGTCTTTTTCGCTCCACAAGGATCAAGATCAAATGAATGCTCATTCTTTTTCTGTCGACGAAAGATATATCTCTGACCGATTAATCACTAATGATCGAGTAAGACATAAATTGTTGGATCCTTCTGGTAAAAAAGATAGGGAAATTCTTGACTATTCAAGACTTGATCGAATCATATCCAATGGGTATTGGAATTTCATATATCCTTCGATTCTCCAAGAGAATTCTGATTTCTTGGCGAAAAGGCGAAGAAATAGATTTCTCATCCCATTACAATATGATCAAGAACGAGAGAAAGAACTAATACCCTCTTTTGGTATTTCGATTGAAATACCCATAAATGGTATTTTACGTAGAAATAGTATTCTTGCTTATTTTGATGATCCACGATACAGCAGAAAGAGTTCGGGAATTACTAAATATGGGATCGTAGAGGTGGATTCAATCGTAAAAAAAGAAGATTTGATTGAGTATCGAGGAGCAAAAGAATTTAGTCCGAAATACCAAATGAAAGTGGATCGGTTTTTTTTTATTCCCGAAGAGGTGCATATCTTACCCGGATCTTCGTCCATAATGGTCCGGAACAATAGTATTATTGGAGTAGATACACAACTCGCTTTAAATACAAATACAAGAAGCCGAGTAGGTGGATTAGTCCGAGTGGAGAGAAAAAAAAAAAGTATTGAACTGAAAATATTTTCTGGAGATATTCATTTTCCCGGGGAGACAGATAAGATATCCAAACACAGCGGCATTTTGATACCACCGGGAACGGAAAAAAAAAATTCTAAGGAATCAAAAAAAAAATGGAAAAATTGGATCTATGTCCAACGGATCACACCCACCCCCAAAAAATATTTTGTTTTGGTTCGACCCGTAGTCACATATGAAATAGCTGATGGGATAAATTTAGCAAAACTTTTCCCTCAAGATCTCTTGCAGGAAAAAGATAATGTCGAACTTAAAGTTGTCAATTATATCCTTTATGGAAATGGAAAGTCAATTCGCGGAATTTATCACACAAGTATTCAATTAGTTCGGACTTGTTTAGTATTGAATTGGGACCAAGAAAAAAAAGGTTCTATAGAAGAGGTTCGTGCTTCCTTTGTTGAGGTAAGGGCAAATGATCTGATTCGCGATTTCATAAGAATTGAGTTAGTCAAGTCTACTATTTCATATGCCGGAAAAAGGTATGATACGGCGGGTTCAGGATTGATTCCCAATAATGGATTAGATCGCACCAATATCAATCCTTTTTATTCCAAAGCGAAGATTCCATTAGTTACCCAGCATCAAGGAACTATTGGTACGTTGTTGAATCGAAATAAGGAAGGCCAATCTTTGATAATTTTGTCATCATTCAATTGTTCTCGAGTTGGTCCATGTCCATTCAACAGTTCAAAATATAACAATGTGGCAAAAGAATCGAATCCCATAACTCCAATTAGGGATTTGTTGGGTCCCTTAGGTACTATTGTACCTAAAATAGTGAACTTTTATTCATCTTACCATTTAATAACTCATAATCAGATCTTGTTAAACAAATATTGGATACTTGATAATTTTAAACAGACTTTCCAAGTACTTGAAGTACTTAAATACTGTTTAATAGATGAAAATAGGGAGATTTATAATCCCGGCCCGCGCAATAACATCATTTTGAATCCATTCCATTTGAATCGGTGCTTTCTACATCACAATTATTGTGAAGAGACATCCACAATAATTAGCATTGGACAATTTATTTGTGAAAATATATGTCTAGTTAAATATGGACCACACATAAAAAAATCTGGTCAAATTTTCATTGTTCACGTTGACTCCTTAGTTATAAGATCAGCTAAGCCCTATTTGGCTACTCCAGGAGCGACTGTTCACGGACATTATGGAGAACCCCTTTCTGAAGGAGATACATTAGTTACATTTATATATGAAAAATCCCGATCTGGTGACATAACGCAAGGCCTTCCAAAAGTGGAACAAATCTTAGAAGTGCGTTCGATTGGTTCAATATCGATGAACCTTGAAAGGAGAGTTGAAGGTTGGAACGAGCGTATACCAAGAATTCTCGGAATTCCTTGGGGATTCTTAATTGGAGCTGAGCTAACCATAGCTCAAAGTCGTATCTCTTTGGTTAATAAGATCCAAAAGGTTTATCGATCCCAGGGGGTACAGATCCATAATAGACATATAGAGATTATTGTACGGCAAGTAACATCAAAAGTGTTGGTTTCAGAAGATGGAATGTCTAATGTTTTTTTGCCTGGAGAATTAATCGGATTGTTGCGGGCGGAACGAGCAGGGCGTGCTTTAGACGAAGCGATCTGTTATCGGGCAATTTTATTGGGAATAACGAGGGCATCTCTGAATACTCAAAGTTTCATATCCGAAGCAAGTTTTCAAGAAACTGCTAGAGTTTTAGCAAAAGCTGCTCTACGGGGTCGTATTGATTGGTTGAAGGGTCTGAAAGAAAATGTTGTTCTGGGAGGGATTATCCCTGTCGGTACCGGATTCAAAAAATTAGTGCACTGTTCAAGGCAAGACAAAAACATTCATTTGGAAATCAAAAAGAAAAATCTATTCGAGTTGGAAATGAGAGATATTTTGTTACACCATAGAGAATTTTTTTGTTCTTGCGCCCCAAACAATTTCCATGACACACCAGAAAAATCATTTACGCGATTTCATAATTCCTAAGGTGAGATTTCTTCTTTTTACTTTTTTTGATTTGGTAATAAAAAAAATGAAGTAAAAAAAAAAAAAAAAAGAAATGAACAGTTTGGGCTGTGTATCAACGGTCAATCCCGGTAGAAGGTTCCGTAGGAACAATTATTTATTTGTTAAAAAAAAGCGTGGGAAAAATGACAAGAAGATATTGGAACATCCATTTGGAAGAGATGATGGAGGCTGGAGTTCATTTTGGTCATGGTACTAAGAAATGGAATCCTAGAATGGCCCCTTACATTTCTGCAAAGCGTAAAGGTATTCATATTACAAATCTTACTAGAACTGCTCGTTTTTTATCAGAAGCTTGTGATTTAGTTTTTGATGCAGCAAGCCGAGGAAAAAACTTTTTAATCGTTGGTACCAAAAATAAAGCAGCGGATTTAGTAGCATCAGCTGCAATAAGGGCTCGATGTCATTATGTTAATAAAAAATGGCTCGGTGGTATGTCAACGAATTGGTCCACTACGGAAACGAGACTTCATAAGTTCAGAGACTTAAGAGCAGAACAAAAGATGGGGAAACTCAACCGTCTCCCTAAAAGAGATGCAGCAATGTTGAAGAGAAAATTATCTACTTTGCAAACATATCTGGGTGGGATCAAATATATGACTGGGTTGCCCGATATTGTAATCATCGTTGATCAGCAAGAAGAATATACGGCTCTTCGAGAATGTGTCATTTTGGGAATTCCAACAATTTGTTTAATCGATACAAATTGTGACCCAGATCTCGCAGATATTTCGATTCCAGCCAACGATGACGCTATAGCTTCAATCCGATTGATTCTTAACAAATTTGTATCCGCAATTTGTGAGGGTCGTTCTAGCTATATAAGAAGTCGTTGATTATGATTATGTTATGATTAAGAATAATAAGATTAGTTAATTATTTTGATTTCTTGGATCGGTTACTATGTCTTGTCTTGAATTTTTAAAAAGAGATAAAATGGGATATTGATATTATCTTATGTGATTTCTTGGTATTCTAAATATATGATTAATGATGAAAGTAGATAAGTTGAGAAAGAGATGCTTGAATCAAAATAATTCTTTTTTTGAAGTTCGATTTCTGTCAGAGGACAATATGAATGTTATACCATGTTCCATTAAAACACTCAAAGGGTTATACGATATATCAGGTGTAGAAGTAGGCCAACATTTATATTGGCAAATAGGGGGTTTACAAATTCATGCCCAAGTACTTATCACTTCTTGGGTCGTGATTGCTATCTTATTAGGTTCAGTCATCATAGCTGTTCGGAATCCACAAACCATTCCGACCGACGGTCAGAATTTCTTCGAATATGTCCTTGAATTTATTCGAGACTTGAGCAAAACTCAGATTGGAGAAGAATATGGTCCTTGGGTTCCCTTTATTGGAACCATGTTCCTATTTATTTTTGTTTCTAATTGGTCGGGGGCCCTTTTACCTTGGAAAATCATACAGTTACCTCATGGGGAGTTGGCCGCCCCCACGAATGATATAAATACTACTGTTGCTTTAGCTTTACCCACGTCAGTGGCATATTTTTATGCGGGTCTTACCAAAAAGGGATTGGGTTATTTCGGAAAATACATTCAACCAACTCCAATACTTTTACCAATTAACATCCTAGAAGATTTCACAAAACCTTTATCTCTTAGTTTTCGACTTTTCGGGAATATATTGGCTGATGAATTAGTAGTTGTTGTTCTTGTTTCTTTAGTACCTTCAGTAGTTCCTATACCTGTCATGTTTCTTGGATTATTTACAAGCGGTATTCAAGCTCTTATTTTTGCAACTTTAGCCGCGGCTTATATAGGGGAATCCATGGAGGGTCATCATTGATTAGTTTTCGAAATAGTCTTCTTTTTTTTAAGCTTATCCCAATTGAGGCAATGCATGGTTCAGGAAAATCTATTTTGTTCTTGGTTGGGGAACATAATAGATAGAAATACATATGTATATACGACTAGAGTTGTAGGAGGAAAGATAGACGATATTACGAAATGGTGGATGGGTTAGGGGGTCACACTAGATATATGTAATGTCTATAAGTCCAGCCACAGCCCCTGTATGTATATCTTTTGAAGAATTATTCTAGAATCCGATTCAATATAAAATGCGCGCGGTTTACGTTATGTAAGAAACAAATGTATATGTGATATTAGATATATACTAGTTATATAGGGTTACCCCTATCTATATTATTTATTATTTTTATTCGAAGTTTTACTTACTTCGACTCGATATATTTTAGTGATCAAATAAGTAATAATTCATTGGTTGATTGTATCATTAACCATTTTTTTTTGGTGCGAGGAACCTATCATCATGAATCCACTGATTTCTGCCGCTTCCGTTATTGCTGCTGGATTGGCCGTGGGGCTTGCTTCTATTGGACCTGGAGTTGGTCAAGGTACTGCTGCAGGCCAAGCCGTAGAAGGTATTGCGAGACAACCAGAAGCAGAAGGAAAAATACGAGGTACTTTATTGCTTAGTCTAGCTTTTATGGAAGCTTTAACAATTTATGGACTGGTCGTGGCATTAGCGCTTTTATTTGCAAATCCTTTTGTTTAATTTCATCCTAGAATCTAGAATGAAAATGTAAAAAAGTGCGTTACGTACTTTTTTTCTTATTTTATATTAACTCGTTGCCGTTTGCTTCTGTGAATTATATCAATACTTTACTCCTACAATTATGTATTTGTTGCGACAATACCCCGGGAAGGACTGATTTGAGGATGAGGAATTAGTGGATTCGCTCGCTTTCTTCCTTCCCGTCCTTCGTTTAGTACGATGGAATTTTGACTTTTCTTTTAGGAAGTGTTTGAACAAAGGAGCTATTTTGCAATTGATACGAGACCTAGGACCTAACTTAATAAGTATCTTATCGGAAACTTCAAAAAAAAATAAGAATTTTTTTTTGAATTTGAGAATTCAATAAATAGATTTAATCTACTCCCATAAAAAAATGGGAAATTAAGAAAAAGAAATCGATCAAAAAAAGGGCGAGCCAAGTGATACAAAAAGAACTCTGTTCTTTGTTAGTCCTATCTATAAGAGGAGAGCATATGAAAAATTTAACCGATTCTTTTGTTTCCTTAGGCCACTGGCCATCCGCCGGGAGTTTCGGGTTTAATACCGATATTTTAGCAACAAATCCAATAAATCTAAGTGTAGTGCTTGGTGTATTGATTTTTTTTGGAAAGGGAGTGTGTGCGAGTTGTATATTTCAAGAATAGGTTGGATCTAACCAGCTGCATTTTATTTATTATTTATTTATGTTATTTACATTATATATATTTATTATATATATAATTATATAATAAATTTTTAAGAATATATTTTTATAGAATATATTTTTATTTTTTTTATATATTTTTTTCTATTTTATATAGTATATATATTTCCAGGATAAATAGGAAAAACAAAGTAGGAAAAAAAAGTGCACAATCTCGACGAATTCCTTCTGAATAAATTCATAAATCATATGTAAGAACCATAGCATTTCGTTATTCATTGGTAAGTCAACTTTGATTCTCTATCAACCAATAATGTGAGACCATTAACATGGTTAAAGCTAAACTGTTTGAAGTCCGGGCACAACATGGTACTCTTTCTACCACTACGTTAGTACCGAAATGGTAAAAAAAAATAGTTGGTAATCTTTCTGATATAGAACACTCATATCGATAAAATGATTTGAACCATTTACTAGAATAAATAAAGGACACCTTGCCTTTTTTTATCCAATGCCGAATCGACGACCTATGTATAAAAAAGAGGAATTTTTGGATTTGAATAAAAAAGGGAAATAAAATGAAAATGTAAAATATATATTTTATATATAAATAGAAATTTTCAATTAAATAAAGAAACAACTTTGCTGACAATTATAGATTTTTTGTCTGGTCGGAAGAGTTCTCTTAATATTCTGGTCTTGTATCAGTTTTGATATGTTTGAATACAAACAGAAATAGAGAGGATAGGCTCATTACATTAAAAAAAAAGATATGGGAGAGAATGCCCATAAAATAAAAAATTGAGCGTGAGAGCCAAATGAATCGAAAGATTCATGTTTGGTTCGGGAAGAGATCATGGAAGTTGTGAAATTAATGGTTAATGGTAAATCTACTTTCATTAAATGATTTATTAGATAATCGAAAACAGAGGATTTTGAGTACTATTCGAAATTCGGAAGAATTACGTAGAGGAGCCATTGAGCAGCTCGAAAAAGCCCGGGCTCGTTTACGAAAAGTGGAAATGGAAGCAGATGAGTATCGAATGAATGGATACTCTGAAATAGAACGAGAAAAAGTCAATTTGATTAATGCTACTTCTTATAGTTTGGAACAATTAGAAAATTACAAAAATGAAACCCTTCATTTTGAACAACAAAGAGCGATTAATCAGGTCCGACAACAAGTTTTCCAACAAGCCTTACAGGGAGCTCTAGGAACTCTGAATAGTTGTTTGAATAGCGAGTTACATTTCCGTACCATCAGTGCTAATATTGGAATCCTCGGGGCCATGGAAGAAATAAC